TAAAATTCCTTAACCAAAATTAACCTTTCATCAAATTCATTAATTCAACAGTTATAACATTTCGAATTCTGTAATAAACCACTAAAATAGCCAACCCTATCGAGGATTCAGCAGCAGCTACTGTTAAAATTAGTAGGGAAAAAATTTGCCCTGTTATATCATCCAAGTAAAGTGATAAAAAAGTTAAATTAAAACTAACTGCTAAAAACATCATTTCAAGAGACATTAACATAACAAGAATATTTTTTTGATTCAAAAATATTCCTAAGACACTTATTAAAAATAACAAAGATGAAACATGGATACTGCTAAATTGCTCAAACATTTTACAAATATAGTAAATTAGTAGGATAGTAGAAATTTTTTTTAAATTTTCCAGCCACAGGTTCCCCTACGGCTACCTTGTTACGACTTCACTCCAGTCCTTCCTTTGCCATAAATTATGGTATAATCTTCAAGCAAAATAAATTTCCATAGCGTGACGGGCGGTGTGTACAAGACCTAAGAACGTATTCACCGTAGCATTCTTATATACGATTACTAGCAATTCCGACTTTATATTTTCGAGTTTCAGAAAACAATCCGAACGTAATTCCATTTTTAAGTTTTGCTAAAACTTACATTTTTGCTACTTTTTGAAGGAATTATTGTAGCACATGAAAGTAGCCCAATTTATCAGGGTCATGAGGACTTGACGTTGTTTTCTCCTTCCTTTAAGATATCCTTAACAGTATAAGTTATATAACTTATAAAAGTTTCGTCCGTTTATTGGAATAAACCAAACGCTTCACAGCACGGACTGACGACAGCCATGCAACACCTGTAACTTACGTTATTCAAAAATTGGTAAGATTTCGCGCGTATTATCGATTTAAACCACATGCTCCACTGCTTGTGTAGGTCCCCGTCAATTCCTTTGAGTTTTAACCTTGCGATCGTAGTCCTCAGGCGGAGTGTTAAACACGTTAGCTATATTCCTGATCTGATTCAAGAATTAACACTCATCGTTCAGGGCGTGGACTACAGGGGTATCTAATCCCTTTGGCTACCCACGCTTTAATATCTCAGTGTCAGTATCAGTCTGGATTATTGCCTTCGCCACTGAGGTTCTTTTAAATATTAATACATTTTACTGTTACATTTAAAGTTCCATAACCCTCTCCTGAACTCTAGAAAATCAGTTTAACAGCCTTTATTAAAAATAAACTTTAAGCTTTAAATTGAAAATTAATTTTCCACCTACATATGCTTTACGCCCAATTAATTCGAATAACGTTTGCCCTTCCCGTTTTACCGCGGCTGCTGGCACGAAATTAGCCAGGACTTTTCATAAACAAATCAGTATTTTGTTTAGTAAAGTGTTTTAAAATTATACATTTTTTATCACACATGTAGCTTAGCTGGGTCAAGCTTTTGCTCATTGCCCAAAATTCCCCACTGCTGCCTTCAAATGAAGTTTGGACCGTTCTCAATTCCAATGTGGCTGTTCATCCTCAAAGATCAGCTAAAGATCATAGGCTTGATAGGTTTTTTGTTTACCAATAACCTAATCTTGTATAGACTTTTCTCAAGACAAAAATACTTTCTTTTCATGAATTAAACAATTTCTTGAGGTTAATTTCTATATATTACTCACCCGTTCACCATTGGTTCAAATAAAATGAACTCATTCGATTTGCATGTGTTAAGCTAACTACAAACGTTCATTCTGAGCCAGGATCAAACTCTTTTAAGTTATTTCGAATTTTTGTGTTTTATTTTCTAACTATCCTAGTAACAATTTATATATTATAAAATATTGTCATTCATTGTTTAAAACTAAATAAAGTCCCTATTTCATTAGCAAAAATTTTAGATAAAAGTTTTTTGTTTAATCATAATTTTTCTTTGCGTAAGAAATACCTAAATAAATTATATTTTAAGCAACCTAATAAGTTTATTTGCGTAGTAGTTTGTCTTTGCCGACTTCTCTTCTTTATTTTTCGACTTCTTGTTTGAAAAATTTCTCTTTTCATAATTAAATTACGTTCTAATATATTTGTACGGGAATAGGACTTGAACCTATAACTTTAGGTCATGAGCCTAATGAGTTAACCTAATTACTCTATCCCGTTTTTACTCCTAGTGGGATTCGAACCCACATTTATGCTACGAAAAAGCAGTGTCCTAGCCATTAAACGATAAGAGCTTATCTTACTTTTTTTCGACCATATTTAGAACGACCGTTTCTTCTATTATTTACTCCAGATAAATCATAGGTTCCACGAATAAAATGATAACGAACGCCGGGTAGATCTTTAACACGACCTCCGCGGACTAGGACTAAAGAGTGTTCTTGCAATAAATGGCCTTCTCCAGGAATATATCCTATAACGAATTTACCAGTTGTTAAATAAACTTTTGCAACTTTTCGTTCAGCAGAATTTGGTTTTTTAGGATTTATTGTATATACTTTTATACAAACCCCTTTTCTTTGAGGGCATTTTTTTAAAGATATAGATTTACTTGTTTCAACTAACTTTTTTCTTGGTTTTTTAAGTAATTGATTTATTGTAGGCATATTAATCCGAATTGGAGATTTTATAACAAACAAACAAAAAGACAAATTCGTAAAATATGATAACGAAGAATATTAAAAGAAACTGTAAAGAAATATCAGACGGTGCTAAGACAAATAAAAATAAAAGATTAATAAAGCTAAGTTGTTTTCTGTATAACTTTACAACAAAATAAGTTCTAGTAAATTCAAGTAAACTCCATAACAAAGCTACCACGAATAAATAGGAGGAAATGAAAAATATAAACGAATACTGGAAGTGTAAGACCCAATAGACGAAGTTTAAAATTCGAAATTCTGTTTCAATTGTTAATATTGAATTACTTTGTTCTAATTTTTCTCAGTAGGTTAAGAAGTTTATTATGGAAGGTAGAATAATTAAGTAGCATAGCACAACCAAAACGTTTACGGAAGTTCACAACCAATAGAAAAGTTTTTTCACGATTTTTGCCTGGTAGGTATACCAACTAGATTTAAAAAAATTTAAGGATTGATAAAATACTAAAGGCAGAATAAACAATAAAGAAATTGAACATACTAGAACCCAAATAACATCAATAAAATCCGTTACGTGTGTTATAATAAATTTTTTAGCAAAAAATTGTAAAAATGGATATGTTACAAATAACAGTAGCCAATTTATATTATAAATTGAAACAATAGTACATAAAACAAAACTCGCAAACACGTAAGCAAAACGAAATACAATTTCAATTGAGTAAAAATAAATTGGTACCATTTTCTTAGTTTGATAAATTGAGTGTATTAGGACTTGAACCTAAGATCCATAAATTAAAAGTTTATTGCTTTACCCTACTAAGCTACACACTCTCTTAGTCATTATTTCACCTTATGTTTGGAAAGAATCGAACTTTCAATCTTTAAATCCGTAGTTTAACGCTTTATCCTAATTAAGCTACAAACACAATTGAGCAATAATGGACTCGAACCATTAACCTTTTCGGTGTAAACAAACTACTCTACCATTGAGTTAATTGCTCTACTACTCTTCCTGAGCAGGATTCGAACCTACAACCTAATGGTTAACAGCCATGCGCTCTACCTTTGAGCTATCAGGAATTTTTCGTTTCCTTCTATATAAGTGTCTTTTTTTTCATCGGTTCGAAAAAAAGTGAGTGGTTTTTTAAAAACCACTCACTTTTTTTCGAACCGATGAAAAAAAAGACACTTATATAGAGAAGAGATGGCTGAGTGGTTGAAAGCGATAGACTGTAAATCTATTTACACACGTAATCGCAGGTTCGAATCCTGCTCTCTTCCGTAGTTACTAAAATGCGTTTTTAGTTTAATTGGATAAAACATCAATCTTCTAAATTGAATATTGTAGGTTCAAGTCCTTCAGAACGCAAGATAACTCTAGAGTTATGACTTATCATATAAATAACATACGCATAGTAATAGTTAACGAATACATTATAAATCTAAAATGAAGTAGAGATACATACTTTTAAAGTAAGGACAAAGTAAACGATGCAAGTTATATATATAT